AGTCCTATTCCTAATAGATTGACCCCAAAATAGCATATCCAAATTATAAGAAATCCAATAGACGCCACAATTGCTGAATTTGTACCCTTCAATTTTTTATTTGTTCTAGTATGTAAATAAATCGCGAATACCAGCCAAGTAATAAAAGCCCAAGTTTCTTTTGGGTCCCAACTCCAATAGGATCCCCACGCTTCGTTAGCCCATACTGCTCCAGAAAGAATTCCTATGGTTAAAAAGATAAATCCTAGACTAATAACCCGATAACTCCAATAATCCAATTGTTGGATCAATTGTGACCTGTAATAATTCTTTGAAGAAAAAAAAGAAGTATTTTGTAAAACATTACTTCGTTCATTCATGTATTCGCTTTCACCAAAGAAAAATGACTTATTTAAAATAAAATAATGATTACGAATATTACTCATAGAAAAAAAGTTTCTCTTTTTTCTAACTGTAATCACTAGAAGTGATACTGATAATAATGATCCACATAAAAGGGCCGCATAGCCTAATATCATCATACTTACGTGCATTATTAACCACTCGGATTGAAGGGCGGGTACTAATATTGTGGATTCATGTATTTCAGTTAAAAGACCTGAAGTAGCAAAGCCCTGGGTAAAAATAGCGCTTGGGCCGATTATTGTGCTTAGAATATTTTGATTTTTTTTGAAATACGGAACTATATGAATAAGGGAAAGACTCCATGAAAGGAAGATTAAAGATTCATATAAATCACTTAGTGGAAAATGGCCCGAATAAATCCAACGAGTAACTAATAATCCTGTTATACAGAAAAAAGTAATTATTATGCCCTTTTCGGACGAATGATATAGTTTTACGATTTTATCGACTAAAAAGGTTATCAAATGAATTGTAATTACAATTAAAATGATTGAAAAAGAAATATGAGTTAATATATGCTCTAAGGTTGAAAATATCATAAAAATTTTTAAAAAGAGGAGTCCCTTAATTATACAAAGAAAATCGGCAATTGAATTCAATTCATTATAGGATCTATTTACTTTTTTTAGTAGATGATATGCCGCCACTCGGACTCGAACCGAGATGCTCTAGCACTGCTTCCTAAGAGCAGCGTGTCTACCAATTTCACCATAGCGGCTTATCTTGAACTTATAATAGCCTATGAATAAGCAATCGTCTAGATTTTCAAATTGAATTGGGTGAAATATTTTTTAGGAAAGAGTTAAATTCATGAATAAAAATGGGTTAAAAGGTATTTGAAGGTTCATTTTCCTAGGTTAGGGTCTTAGTTTTATTGTGTATTTTATATTCTCCTCGACTTGAACTCTTTTAAACCTATATAGCCCTACTCTGAATTAAGGGATAGAACCCCCACCCACAATTTTTTTTTTAATGAACTGTTTTTGATTTATTTGTTTGATTTCAAAAATCGAAACCCAAAAATCCATTTCATCAATGAACAAAAAAAAAAAGAAGAACCTAGTTTGGATCATTCAAAATTGACACATAATTTATCCAAAATAGCTTCGCTAAGTGTTTTTGAGTAGATTGATGGCGAGAGGTATATGGAGTCCTATATAGGAATTCAGAGAAAATCCAAAAGGAAGAAAGTTGCACAAAGGGGTTTAGAATTTTACTCAATTAGTTTCAATGATTTTAGTAACGAAAGAAAAGTTGATCCAAAAATAAAACCTTATATGCTTGTAACAAATAACAAATATGTCGGTGGGGAAAATAATAGTCTCTGCCTTGGAAATCATAAAATATACGAAAAATAAATAGAGTATTGAGTATCTTGTGTTTTTTGTCAAAAAAAAAACACTTTTTTCAAATTCTGTACGGTAAACAGAAAAATTCTTATTTTACATATTCTAAGAGTGGAACGAATTCCATTCCTATTGATTAACTCAACAGGGAATGGAAATCGGGAATTTGATTTTCGAAATGAAATGACTCGGTTTTAAATTTAGGCCGGTTCGTATTATTCCAACGTCTTATGTTTTATTACTTATTTTATTTGTTTGTTGCACAAAAAAACTTTTTGAATTCCCAGTAGAAAGAGATTTCCCTAAGGAAAATGCTTTTAGCGCTGCCCAATACCCCTTCTTTTTCCAAAAATTTTTACGAATACGCTTTTTTGATGCAGAAGTACGTTTTTTTGGAACTGCCATTTAAATAAAAATTAAGAGATTACTCATTGGTATAGCTGGATGTGAAAGACATCTATTGTTCAAAATAAATTTGCACTTTCTAATTCATTATGTATTTCTTTTCTAGATAATATTTTTTGATTCTAAAAATCAAAAAGAAAAGAATAGATACGATGGGTGAAAGATATAGGAAAATAGCATAAACTATTACTCAAAATAGTCAAAATAAGAATATTCTTTTTTTTAGTAACTTGTCAAACTCTGGAAAAACATGCCTAAATTTGATTTGACTCGAATTTGAAAGTTAGAAGGAGACTAGGAATTAATCTCTATGATTTGACCAATTATAACTTCTTGATTTGAAT